GGAATAGTGGGTGTTGAGTGTTATCTTTGGGGGTTGTGGTGGAGTGAGGTGGAAATGTCAAGGGTGGTGAGTGGAATAAAATTATATTAGTTAAGGAAACGACAGCTGAGACACATACCCCCTAAAGATAAAAATGTAAACTTCGACTGAGGTGTCAAGCTTTTGTTTTTGGGGTTTGGCAAAGGCAAATTATAAGGGAGTTGTCGAAGGTGGGGGGAGGGGGGGTTTGAGTAAGGATAGCTGCAATCTGAGTTAAAGTGTGGTAAACGTGTATAATTTATTAGATGTATGTCTAACAAGCATGGATTAAATAACACCTTAGTAAGGTTCATGCGGGACTGGAATATGGAACGTAGGTGCGGTTAATAATGGCATGTGCTAGGAATCAAAGACAGGCGCTGCGGGACTAATTGTGGCGAGACCAGCATTCTGCAATGGGGTCGCGTGCAGACCAGAGATAAAAGATACCAAATGCATGGAAAGCTCCCGTGACTGGTTAATAGGGTGATAGACCCGTGATCCATCGAGATGTCTTATTTAAGGGGAACGTGTGGGCGATCTTGATAAATATGGCCGTGAGGTAAGAACCAGATGTCCATTAGATGCCATCTGTAGCTACCCCCAGGACGTATGGGCCCGGGGCGAGGAGAGTAACACTGCTCGTGCGGGATATTGATTTCACGGAGGATGGTTATCAAGGGACACCTAACTGGCGGGAATATCCGTATTGGCTAGGGCTGTTTATGGATGCTCGACTAAAATGTGCTATGTCCGGTAAAGAACTTAATGTACTATGTACGCTAATGGAATCCTTACTTTAGTTGGTATTCCGGTGGGCGGTACGATTGAATTTGGAGGTTTAAATGATATGTGTTATAGTTATTATATTTCAGAAAGGTACTTGCTTGTAAGCATGTCTTAAATAAATCTGCTAGTAAATATGTAATTTTATGTCCTATGGACGATAAAACATTTATAGTACTATATAATATCCATGGTGACTAGCAGTAATGCACGAATTACATAAGGGCATATAAAATTAGATTATACTTAAATTGTACTTTGTGGTTGTGCCCCCTTAGAATACAGAAAGTAGTTTAAATAGAATGCCAGTTTTGGGTATTGGCGGTGGAGTTAGGTGCTTTCTTTCTGAGTTGCCCTGGGGAGAGATATCCATTTCCGGTTTACAAGACCGGTGTGTTAGTTTATACTACAAGGGCAGGTTCATTTGAGAAGATTATTTTCAGTTAGGGAGACCAGAGGTATTAGAATTAGAATTGTGGTGAAATATATTATGGATGCTATTTGCCCGATTATGATGAAGGGTTGATTTACTGGCTGGCTCCCAATTCAGGTTAGGGTTAGTAGAATTGTGATTAAAAGTCATAGTAGGAATTGGCTGAATGGGCGGAACATTATACTCTGTTGTTTGGATTTGTGGAGTATAGGGATTATAGCTAGGATGAGGATAGATATAAGGAGTGCTAGTACTCCTCCTAATTTGTTTGGGACGGATCGTAGGATTGCATATGCGAATAAGAAATATCATTCTGGTTTAATGTGTGGTGGGGTGCTTAGTGGGTTAGCTGGTGTATAGTTGTCTGGGTCACTTAAAAGATCGGGTGAGAATAATACTAGTACTATTAGAGCGAGGAGGAGAAGGGTTAAGCCTAGGATGTCTTTGATTGTATAGTAAGGATGAAAGGGGATTTTGTCTGGGTTGGAGGGAATTCCGCAAGGGTTATTGGATCCTGTTTCGTGTAGGAAAAGTAGGTGGAGGGTTGTAAAGGCTGCAATAATGAAGGGTAGGGTAAAGTGGAGGGTGAAGAATCGTGTAAGTGTTGGGTTATCAATGGAATACCCACCTCAAACTCACTGAACAATATTAGTCCCAATATATGGAATTGCCGATAATAAGTTTGTGATTACTGTGGCGCCTCAGAATGATATTTGTCCTCATGGGAGTACATAGCCTATAAAGGCTGTTGCTATGGTTATGAATAGTAGTGCGATGCCAATATTTCAAGTTTCAATAAGAAGAAATGAGCCGTAATATAATCCTCGGCCTACGTGTAGAAATAGACAAATGAAGAATATAGAGGCACCATTAGCGTGGAGGTAGCGGATAATTCAACCATGGTTTACGTCCCGGGTGATATGGGCGATTGAGGAGAAGGCAGAGGAGGTGTCTGGTGAGTAGTGTATTGCTAGAAATAAGCCAGTGATAATTTGTAATATTAAACAAGTTGCTAAAAGGGAACCGAAGTTTCATCATGCGGAAATATTTGATGGGGTAGGCAGATCAACAAGGGAGTGATTAATTATTTTTATGATTAGATTAGATTTACGTATAGGGGTCATTGGTGTTTTTATAGTTGAAGTACAACGATGGTTTTTCATATCATTGGTCATGGTTAAAGTCCATGTGAAAACAATGTCATATATTTTATTCTTATTGAGTGTATTATTAATTATGGGTTTTGTGGGTTTTTCTTCTAAGCCTTCTCCTATTTATGGGGGTTTAGCATTGGTTGCTAGTGGTGTAATTGGTTGTGTTATTATTTTAAATTATGGTGGCACTTATATAGGTTTAATAATATTTTTAATTTATCTAGGAGGTATGATGGTTGTTTTTGGCTATACTACTGCGATGGCTATTGAGGAATATCCTGAAGCGTGAGTTTCAGGGTTTGAGGTGTTGGGTAGTCTTTTGATTGGATTAATAATGGAAGTAGGTTTAATTTTATGGGTTTTAGACTATAATGAGCTGGTAGTAGTAATTAATTTGAATAGTATGGGAGATTGGGTGATTTTTGAAGGGGAGGGGCCAGGATTAATTCGTGAGGATTCTATTGGTGCGGGTGCGTTGTATGATTATGGGCGTTGATTGGTGGTAGTTGTTGGTTGAACATTATTTGTTGGTGTATATGTTGTTATTGAAATTACTCGAGGTAATAGGTTATGCTATTAAAAATGGGATTAGGGTAAGAGGGATAAGGAAAGAGAGAAAGTAAAGTTTAATTATGCCTTTTTGGGTTGTTGTGGTGATGGAAGTGGTAATATGGGTATGTGAAATTGTTTTAGGTATTGATTTTTCTAATCAGATTGAGTCTAGTAGAATAAAGGCTAGATTTTGACTTATGATCAGGTTTTGACAAGGAATTATTCGGTGAATTGTAGTAGGAAAATATCCTAATATGTTAGAGAATTTGAATACATGTGATGGGGTATTTATTTTGAGGTTGTTGGTTATAAGGGTTAGATCTAGGGCTATTAAGAAGCCTAGAGTAGTTACGGATAGGGCTAGGAGTTTTAGGTAATAAGGTATTGTTAATTGGGGAAGTGTGGTGGGAGAAACATTATTGACAATAAGAAATCCTGCGAGTAAACTGCCTACTGTTAGGCGTTTTATTGGGTTTAGTAGGGCTGGGTTATTTTCATTGATGTATGTTGAAGTTGAAAAGCGAGGTTGTCCTGTTAGCGTGAGGATGATAGTTCGAGTGCTGTAGGCACTTGTCAGGGAAGTAGCGATGAGGGTAATAGATAGGGCTCAGGCGTTGGTATATGATGTATTTGCGGTTTCAATGATAAGATCTTTGGAATAAAAGCCTGTAAGGAATGGTATTCCTGCAAGTGCTAGGCTACCAATGGTGAGAGAGGTTGAGGTAAGGGGTATTGTTTTAAATAATCCCCCTATTTTTCGAATGTCTTGTTCGTTATCTAGGTTATGAATAATAGATCCAGAGCAGATGAATAATATAGCTTTGAAGAAAGCATGGGTGCAGATGTGTAGGAATGCTAGGTATGGTTGGTTAATACCAATAGTGACTATTATTAAGCCTAGTTGACTTGAGGTGGAGAAAGCTACAATCTTTTTAATGTCATTTTGTGTTAAAGCGCAGATTGCTATGAATATGGTGGTGACAGCTCCTAGGCATAATGTGAGGCTTTGGATTAGTATATTATTTTCTATCATAGGGTGGAAGCGAATAAGTAGAAATACCCCTGCTACCACTATAGTGCTAGAGTGGAGTAGAGCTGAAACTGGGGTTGGACCTTCTATAGCGGAGGGCAACCAAGGGTGAAGGCCAAGTTGAGCTGATTTGCCTGTTGCAGCTAAAAGAAGACCTATTAGTGGTAATAGGTTTGGGCTGGAGTCTAGAATAAATATTTGTTGAAAATCTCATGAGTTGTAATGGAGAAAAAATCAGGTTATGGCTAGAATAAGGCCGATATCACCGATTCGATTGTATAAAATTGCTTGAATTGCTGCTGTGTTGGCGTCTGTTCGAGCGTGCCATCAGCCAATCAGTAGGAAGGATATAATCCCAACACCTTCTCATCCGATGAAAAGTTGGAAGAGATTATTAGCGGTAACTAGGATTAACATGGTAATGAGGAAGATGAGGAGATATTTAAAGAATTGGTTGATGTTTGGATCTGAGCTTATATATCATACTGAGAATTCTATAATGCATCAAGTAATAAATAGTGCAATTGGGGTAAATATTATGGAAAAATAATCTAATTTAAAGCTTAATATAATCTCTAGTGATTGAATCGTTATTCAGTGTCAGTTTGAGATAATTGTGTCTTGATCTAGGAGGACATATAGGGTTATAGGGAAGAGGCTAATAATAAAGGTAGTTATTATAATTGTTTTTACGTAATTAGGGTATATATAGTTTTTATTGGGTTTGATAAGGGTAATAATAATTGGGAAGATTAGGGAAGTTAAGGTTAATATAACGATGGAGGTGTGCATTATTATTACTTTTATTTGGAGTTGCACCAATGTTTTTGGTTCCTAAGACCAATGGATAACTGTTATCCTTTAAAAGTTGAGATAGCCGTTTTATTAAGTACGGGAGCATGGATTAGCAGTCCTTGCAAGCTTTCTCGGTAAATAAGAAGTAGTAACTTCTATTTTTAGATTCACAATCTAATGTTCTGATTAAACTATATTTACAAGTGGTAAAGCCTATAATGATGCTGGGATTGAGGGATAGGAGAATAATAGGGGATATATGTATAAATATTAGTATGTTTTCTCGCGTGAAGGAGGGTTTTATATTAATAATGTGGGAGGTGAGGGTTCCTCGTTGTGTTGTAACGAGTATGTATAGAGAATAAAGGGCAGTAATTAGTATGTTTAGTCCTGTGAGTATGATGGTAACATGTGATCAAGAAAATGAAGTTATTATTACTAATAATTCTCCAATTAGATTAATAGTGGGAGGTAGGGCTAGGTTGGTGAGATTTGCTGTGAATCATCAAAAGGCTATTAGTGGGAGTAGTGTTTGGAGTCCCCGTGAGAGTAATATAATACGGCTATGGGTTCGTTCGTAATTTGAATTTGCTAGACAAAATAGTATAGATGAGGTGAGTCCATGGGCAATTATAAGGATAATAGCGCCAGTAAAGCTTCAGGGGGTTTGAATAAGAGAAGCTATAATTACTAGAGCTATGTGGCTTACAGAGGAATATGCAATAAGTGATTTTAGGTCTGTTTGTCGGAGGCAGGTTGAGCTTGTTATGATCATGCCTCATAGGGATAATATGAGGAAGGGGTATGCTATATATTCTGTTAGTGGGTTGAGAATTGAGGTGAGTCGCATTATACCATAGCCACCTAGTTTTAAAAGTACTGCGGCAAGAACTATTGACCCAGCGATTGGAGCTTCAACGTGGGCTTTGGGAAGTCATAGGTGTAGACCATATAGAGGTATTTTTACTATAAAAGCTATCATGCATGCTAGTCAAGTCAAATTATGAGATCAGGTGGTTATTAGTTTTTGGGCTGTAAGTGTTAGTAGTGGGATATTCAATGAGCCTAAGTTGTTATGTACAAATAACAATATAATTAGTAGAGGGAGAGAGCCGGCTAAGGTATAAAATAGGAAGTATGTGCTCGCGTTAAGACGTTCTGCTTGATTGCCTCACCGAGTAATAATAATTAGGGTGGGAATGAGGGTGGTTTCAAATAGGATGTAAAATAAGATTAGTTCTGTAGCTATGAAGGTTATGATTAGGGAAATTTGTAGAGAAATTATTATGGATAGGTAAAGCTTTTTCCGTAAAGGACTCTCATTGTGTAGGTGATATTGGCTTGCTATAATTATAAGGGGTAAGAGTCAGGCGGTCAGTATTAGAAGAGGTGTTGTTAATGGGTCGGAAGATAAATAGGTTGAATAGCTAATAAGGTTATTATTAGTTTGGTGGAAGAATAGAATGGGGATAAGGCTAATAATTAGGCTGTGTGTGGTTAAATTAATTCAGATTAAATTGTTTTTGGAAAATCATGTTGTTGGTAGGAGTATTATTGTAGGAAGGACTATTTTTAGCATTGGAGTAGGTTTAAATTATGGATATAGTCCAGTCCGTATGTATTTGAGATTGAAATCAGTAAGGCAAGGCCTACTGCTGCTTCGCAAGCAGCAAATACTAGTAGGGCAATAGGTATAATATTAGCTAAGGGGAAATGTATATTGAGTGCTATGAGAGTATTTATGATAAATAGTGAAAGTATTATTCCCTCTAAGCATAATAGGGATGACATTAGATGTGAGCGATAGATTAATATGCCTAGGAGTGAGATAATAAATGCTAATATAATATTTATGTAAATAATGGGCATTTGGTTAGTATGATTATCATAATTTAATGAGTCGAAATCATTTGTTTTACTTAAACTACTTACCAATTCGATTCATTCTAACCCCTTTTGAGTTCACTCATAGGCTAAGCTGAGGGTTAGAATAATAATTAGTATAATTGATGATTTAAATATTATGGGGAGGCTTGTTGTTTGTAGGGCTCATGGCAAGGGTAATAGTAGGGCGATTTCTAGGTCAAATAGTAGGAAAGTGATAGCGACTAGAAAAAATTTTATGGAAAAGGGAATGCGAGCAGAGTTCAGTGGATCAAACCCACATTCGTAGGGGTTGATTTTTTCTGCATAGGGGTTAAGTTGGGGTAATCAGAATATAATAATTATTAGTAAGAGGGTTAGAAGGGTATTAATTGTTAGGGCTAATACTAGGTTAATTATTCTTTTTCGAATGTTGTCGAAACTAGCTGATTGGAAGTCGGCCGTACTGGTTATACTAAAAGAATAGGAACCTCATCAGTAAATGGAAATATAGAGAAAGAGTCATACAACATCTACGAAGTGTCAATACCAAGCAGCGGCTTCAAAGCCAAAGTGGTGATTTGATGTAAAATGATACAATAATTGGCGAACAAGGCAAACGGTAAGGAATGTAGATCCGATGATAACATGAAGTCCGTGAAAGCCGGTGGCAACAAAGAATGTTGAGCCATAAATGCCGTCGGAGATAGTAAAGGGTGCTTCATAGTACTCTGAGATTTGTAGTAGGGTAAAGTAAACACCTAATAAAATTGTAATTAATAGGGCTTGGATTATTTGTTTTCGATTGTTTTCTATTAAGCTGTGATGAGCTCAAGTGATTGTAACTCCTGATGCGAGTAATACAGAAGTATTTAGTAGGGGTACTTCTAGGGGATTTAAGGGAGTAATACCTGTTGGTGGTCAGTGTCCTCCTAGGTATGGGGTAGGAGCAAGGCTTGAATGATAAAATGCTCAGAAAAAGCCAGCAAAGAAGAAAACCTCTGAAATAATAAATAAAACTATTCCATAGCGAAGACCCTTTTGAACTGGTATTGTATGGTGACCTTGATAGGTGCTTTCTCGGACAATATCACGTCATCATTGATATATAGTTAATGTATTGGTTAATAAGCCTAGTACTAATAGGGTTGAAGAATAAAAGTGGAATCATATAATTAGACCAGAGGTTATTAGGAGAGCTGAGAGAGCTCCTGTTAGTGGTCATGGGCTGGGTTTAACTATGTGGTAAGGGTGGGTTTGGTGTGTCATTAAGTATTATCATGTAGATAAAGGCTTACTAAGAGTGTAAAAACGTAGGCCTGGATTAGGGCAACTGCTATTTCTAGGATTGTTAATAATAGTAGGAGTACTAAAGTCAGTAAGGTTGCAAGGAAACTAGTAGTTAATAGTGCTAGTGTAGCACTTCCGATTAGGTGTATTAGTAGGTGTCCTGCTGTGATGTTGGCGGTCAGGCGTACGGCTAGGGCTATTGGTTGAATAAATAAGCTAATAGTTTCGATAACTACTAATATGGGAATAAGAGGTGTAGGTGTGCCTTGTGGTAAAAAGTGAGCTAGGGAGTTTTTGGTTTTGAAGCGAAGACCTGTAATTACTGTACCTGCTCACAGGGGAATTGCTATAGCTAGGTTTATGGACAGTTGCGTGGTGGGGGTAAATGAGTGAGGTAAGAGTCCTAGAAGATTTGTTGTAGCAATAAAAATAATTAGGGACATGAGTATTAGGGATCAGGTTTGTCCTTTGGCATTGTGAATTATTATTATTTGTTTTATAATTAGTTGGATTAGATTTTGCTGGGTAGTAATTAGTCGATTACTAATAAGGTGCTTGGAAGTTGGAAATAATAATGTAGGGAATAGAATGATAGGTACTACAGCGGGCAAGCCTAGGAGCGTTGGGGTTATAAATGGGGTAAATAAATTTTCGTTCATTTTAGTTGTCAAGAGTTATTAAATACCTGTGTATTAGAAACTTCTTTTTGTAGTGGGGAAAAATGGTAGTTTGTGTTTAGTAGTTTTAATTGTATGATAAGATATAATGCAGGTAGCATGGTTATAATGGTAATAAACCATGTAGATGTATTTAGTTGAGGCATTTCACTGCAGAGAAGAGGTCTTTCTCGATCTTTAACTTAAAAGGTTAATGCTGTGGCAGCTATACAGTGAATTTTGATATTTTAAGAGATAAATTGAGTAGTGTGTTTTAGTATATCTATAGAGTGAATACGGGCCCTATTTCAAAAATTTTTAATGGAATTAATTCTGCGACAATTGGTATGAAGCTGTGATTAGCACCGCAGATTTCGGAGCATTGTCCGTAGTAGACACCTGGTCGTATAGCAGTAAATGTGGTCTGGTTTAAGCGCCCGGGAATTGCATCTGTTTTTAGACCCAATGAGGGGATGGTCCATGAATGTAGGACGTCTTGGGATGTAATTATTATGCGAACAGGAGCTTCAATTGGAAGTACTACTCGGTTATCAACTTCTAGGAGTCGAAGATCCCCTGGGTTTAAGAATAGTGGGGGAAGTATATAGGAATTAAAGATTAAGCCCCCGTAATCTGTATATTCATAAGTTCAGTACCATTGATGCCCAATTGATTTGATGGTGAATGATGGGTTGTTAACCTCATCTGTTAAGTAGAGAATACGTAGGGATGGGAGGGCAATTAAGATTAGGATAATTGCTGGCAGGATAGTTCAAATAGTTTCTATTTCTTGAGCATCTGTGATATTAGTATTAGTTAGTTTTGTTGTGAGTACTGATGACAATACGTATAAGACCAAAAAGCTAATTAGAGACACAATTATGAAGGCGTGGTCGTGAAAGGCAATTAGTTCTTCTATGATAGGGGATGTGGCATCTTGTAGGCCTAGCTGAACTGGGTGAGGCATGTAAGATATATAGGGTGTATCCTATAATTTAGCTTTGACAAAGCTATGAAATGATTTTTCTAATATCTCATTGAAAAAGTTATAGGGGTTATAGGATTGGCTTGAAACCAGTTTCAGGAGGTTCGATTCCTTCCTTTTTTATTTTACTTTAATGAATGTTGGTTCATCAAATGTATGATATGGTGGTGGGGAGCCATGTAATCACTCTAGATTAGACGTAGGTTGTTCGATTAGTAGAACCTTACGTTTCGAGGCAAAAGCTTCTCAGATTATATAGACTATTAGTAGTATAGCTACTAGAGAAATAAAGGAGCCTATGGATGATACAATATTTCATGTGGTGTAGGCATCAGGGTAATCAGAATAGCGTCGAGGTATTCCGGATAAGCCAAGAAAGTGTTGCGGGAAGAAGGTTAAATTTACGCCTACAAATATGATAATAAAATGTGCTTTGGCACAGACTTGGTCTAGGGTATAGCCTGAGAATAGGGGGAATCAGTGAATAAAGCCTCCCATAATAGCAAACACAGCTCCTATAGATAAGACGTAGTGGAAATGAGCTACAACATAGTATGTATCATGTAATACGATATCCAGTGATGAGTTTGCTAGTACAATACCGGTTAAGCCTCCTACGGTAAAAAGGAAAATAAAGCCTAGAGCTCAGAGTATTGCTGGAGATCACTTGATATTTCCTCCGTGTAGCGTAGCGAGTCAGCTAAATACTTTAACGCCAGTTGGAATTGCAATAATTATAGTAGCAGAGGTAAAATAGGCTCGTGTATCTACGTCTATTCCAACAGTAAATATGTGGTGGGCTCATACGATAAAACCTAAAAACCCAATTGATACTATAGCTCAGACTATGCCTATATACCCGAAAGGTTCTTTTTTTCCAGAATAATATGTTACAATGTGTGAAATTATTCCAAAGCCAGGTAAAATAAGAATGTAGACTTCAGGATGGCCAAAAAATCAGAATAGGTGTTGATATAAGATCGGGTCTCCCCCTCCAGCAGGGTCAAAGAAAGTAGTGTTGAGGTTACGGTCTGTTAATAGTATTGTAATACCAGCAGCTAATACAGGCAGGGATAAGAGTAATAGGACTGCTGTAATTAGAACTGATCAAACAAAGAGGGGGGTTTGATATTGAGATATAGCAGGGGGTTTTATATTAATAATAGTTGTGATAAAATTAATAGCCCCTAAGATAGAAGAAATACCTGCTAGGTGTAGTGAGAAAATAGTTAAATCTACAGAGGCTCCTGGGTGAGAGAAGTTCCCTGCTAGAGGCGGGTAGACTGTTCAGCCTGTCCCGGCACCAGCCTCTACTATGGCTGATGCAATAAGAAGTAGGAAAGATGGTGGAAGAAGTCAGAAGCTTATATTATTTAGACGAGGAAATGCTATGTCAGGAGCGCCAATTATTAGGGGTACTAGTCAATTTCCGAAACCTCCAATTATAATAGGTATAACTATAAAGAAGATTATGACAAATGCATGGGCTGTAACGATAACATTATAAATGTGATCATTGCCTAATAGGTTACCGGGTTGACCTAACTCAGCTCGAATAAGGAGACTTATAGCCATACCTATGGTTCCGGCCCATGCGCCAAATAATAAGTATAGAGTTCCAATATCTTTATGATTTGTAGAGAATAGTCAGCGGTTAATGAGCATAGGTAAAATGGCTGAGTAGGCATTAGGCTGTAAACCTAAGGACAGAGGTTAAGCCCTCTTTTTACCAGCCCCGAGGTGATTTTCATGTTGAATTGCAAATTCAAAGGAGCAGCTTAATATTTCTGCCGGGGCTTCTCCCGCCTTTTTTCCCTGCGGCGGGAGAAGTAGATCAAAGCCAGTTGGTTAGGGTATTTAGCTGTTAACTAAGTTTTTGTGGGTTTGAATCCCATTGATCTAGTAAGGGCTTAGCTTAATTAAAGTGATTGATTTGCGTTCAGTTGATGTGGAATAGAGCTCTGCAGTCCTTATTATGTTTCAGAAATTAAGCATTTTTAACTTACTAAAAGCTTTGAAGGCTTTCGGTCTAGTTTAACCTAAATTTCTAGAATATAGTTAAGATTGTTGGGGATATTGGTAAGAGAAGAGTTGTGAGGATAATGAGCGGGGGTATCAGGGGTATGGGTTTTGTATTTTCGAATTGTCATTTTATTTTTGTATTATTAGATGTGGGGAGCAGTGTTATAGAAGTAGTATAAATTAGGCGTAGGTAGAAATATAGGTTGAGTAGGGTTATAATAACTATGACAGAGGGCATAATAAAGTTATTATTTTTTGTGAGTTCTTGAATAGTGATTCATTTGGGCAGGAAGCCGGTTAGTGGGGGTAGACCTCCTATTGATAGAAGGGTGATTGATATTAGTGGTATTAATCAGGTTAGTTTATTTCAGGCGCGTGATAGTATTAGGGTTGTGGTATTTGAGCTCAGGTTTAGGGCTATAAATGCGGTGCTTGTTATGATAATATATATAAGTAGGTAGAAGACTGTAATGTTTGGATTATATACTAGTGTTATTATTATTCAGCCTATGTGTGTAATTGAAGAATATGCTAGGATTTTACGTAGTTGTGTTTGGTTAAGGCCTCCTCAGCTACCTGCTATAATGGATAGGGTTGATAAGGTCATTAGAATGTTTGTGTTAATTGATGGGTAAATCTGATATATAATTATGATAGGAGCTAGTTTTTGTCATGTAAGGAGAAGTAATCCAGGAATTAAGGGTGTTCCTTGGGTGACTTCTGGAAGTCAGAAGTGGAAAGGGGTTATTCCTAATTTTATAGCCAGTGCTATTATCATAATTAAGGATATTAGCTGATTAGGGTTATTTATTATGATTCACTGTCCTGGAAATAAATTATTTAATGTAATTGCTATTATAAGAATTATGGACGCGGTGGATTGTATGAGGAAATATTTGGTGGCAGCTTCTGTGGAACGAGGGTTCGCTTTTTTAATTAAGATAGAGGTGAAAGCTAGTATATTTATCTCTAGGCCCGCTCAGGCAAGGAATCAGTGGGAGCTTAGTGATGTAACAAGGGTACCTATGATTATTGTAGAGTAAATAACGAGTTGAGCTAATGGGTTAATTAGTACGGGAAGGGTATAACCAACATTTTCGGGGTATGGGCCCGATAGCTTATTTAGCTGACCTTACTTTAGAATGGGGTGTGATAGGTAGCACGGAGGAATTTGAATCCTCAGGGGTAGGTTCGACACCTATAATTCTAGAAATAAGAGGGTTAGACTCCTCTATTATTTACTCTATCAAAGTAACTCTTTTATCAGACATATTTCTAGTTTTGAGGGGGGATGCCAGAGATTACAATAGGGGTTGAGATATATCATATGAGGAGTGCTAGTGTAAGAGGGAGAAAATTCTTTCATAGTAAATGTATAAGTTGGTCATAGCGGAATCGAGGGTAGGTTGCTCGAATTCACAGGAATAAGGAGGTTAATAGTAGGGTTTTTGTAACAAAGCATACTGTAAATAGTTCTGGTGAATGGATGGGATATAATGTCCCTAGAAAAATTATAGTTGTTAGGGCATTTATTATAATAATGTTTATGTATTCGGCTATGAAGAAGAGGGCAAATGGGCCTGCAGCGTATTCAATATTAAAGCCCGATACTAGCTCTGATTCCCCTTCTGTGAGGTCAAAGGGGGCTCGGTTGGTTTCTGCCAGTGTGGAGGTGAATCATATTATGGCCAAGGGTCATGATGGTAGGAGAAGTCAGATATACTCTTGTGTTGTAATAAGTGCATGGAGATTGAATGAGCCACTTATTAGTAAAACTGATAATATAATGATGGTGAGGGTTACTTCATATGAAATTGTTTGGGCAACTGCTCGTAGTGCTCCGATTAATGCGTAGTTTGAGTTTGATGCTCATCCTGATCATAAGATAGAATAAACAGCTAGGCTAGATGTAGCTAGAATAAATAGGAGTCCTAGGTTGAGGTTAATTAGGGAATTAGGTATGGGTAGGGGTACTCATAGGAGGAGGGCAATGGAAAAGGCTAGGGCTGGTGCAATAATATATAGAGTAGTAGTGGAGGTTGAAGGTTTTAGGGGTTCTTTGGTGAAGAGTTTTATTGCATCAGCAAAGGGCTGTAGTAACCCATAGGGGCCTACAATATTAGGTCCTTTACGTAGTTGTATGTAGCCTAGTAGTTTTCGTTCAGTAAGTGTAAGAAATGCCATGGCAGCGATAATGGGTAGAGTAATAAGTAGAAGATTTACTGTAAACATAATGTTAAGAAGAGGAGTTGAACCTCTGATTATAAAGTCTTAAATTTTATGCAATTGCCGGGCTCTGCCATCTTAACAATCCCTGTTCTTGGGTTGTGTATGTGCGGTTTTTGCTAAATTGAGACTATATCATTTATGAAAGGAGGGCGCTTTATGAAGTGGGCCCCATTTCTCTTGTCCTTTCGTACAGGGAGAAATGCGAAATAGATAGAAACCGACCTGGATCTCTCCGGTCTGAACTCAGATCACGTAGGACTATTAATCGTTGAACAAACGAACCCTTGATAGCTGCTGCACCATTAGGATGTCCTGATCCAACATCGAGGTCGTAAACCCTATTGTCGATATGGACTCTGGAATAGGATTGCGCTGTTATCCCTGGGGTAACTTGTTCCGTTGGTCAAGTTATTGGATCAATTATAAAATATTAAGTCGCTTTGACTTGTGTAGTCTTGGCGTAGTTTAACTCGGAGGTTTAATTATGCTCCGAGGTCACCCCAACCAAAATTTCTAATGCAGGGGTAGGGTGTGTTAGACCCGTAGGTTTGTATTAATTTTGGTTGCATTAGTAGATTGAAGCTCCACAGGGTCTTCTCGTCTTATTGTCATATGCCCGCCTCTTCACGGGTAGGTCAATTTCACTGGTTGGAAGTAAGAGACAGTTAAACCCTCGTGTTGCCATTCATACAAGTCCCTATTTAAAGAACAAGTGATTATGCTACCTTTGCACGGTCAGGGTACCGCGGCCGTTAAACAGATGTCACTGGGCAGGCAGTGCCTCTAATACTAGTAATGCTAGAGGTGATGTTTTTGGTAAACAGGCGGGGTTAAGTTTGCCGAGTTCCTTTTACTTATTTTAACCTTTCCTTGGAAGCATGCCTGTGTTGGGTTAACAGTTTATGTAATACTGGCTTGGTTGTGATTATTAGAATTGGACTGTTAAGTATCGGTGAAGTTTTCGGTCTGATTTAGGCTTATGCATAGGAGAATTTATTCATGTTACTAATACTAGCATTATTGCTTCTATAAAATGATAGATTAATCCAATGTAATGTAAGGAGTTCAGTAAGATGTCTGATATTTTTTAGGCAGTTAGTGTTGAGCTTGAACGCTTTCTTAATTGATGGCTGCTTTTAGGCCGACTATGGATTTAGAATTTTTTACTCTCTATATAAGGTTTTTTCCTAGTGTCTGAAGAGCTGTCCCTCTTTAGACTAACAATTAAGCTTACAGGGGGATTGATGGTTCTGTGGGTAAGCTTAAGGTTGAACTAAGATTCTATCTTGGATAACCAGCTATCTCCAGACTCGGTAGGTGTATCACCTCTACCCAGAAATCTTCCCACTATTTTGCTACATAGACGGGTGCGCTCTTTCAGCTGTTTTTGGGTAGCTCGTCTGGTTTCGGGGTACTTGACTTTAGTTCTCTTTGCGAAGTGATCTCTAGCTAATTCATTATGCAGAAGGTATAGGGGTGAGTCCTTGCTATTTTGTACTTAATTATTTTTTTTTCATCTTTCCCTTGCGGTACTATATCTATGGCGCCAGAATAAATTTCTATCACCTATACTTTTATATTTGTAAATGGTTTAATATGAAAATGTTAGTTTGGTAGTAGTATTGGTTAGTTTAGGGCTAGCATTGGCTCAAGGCAATCGGGTAGTGTTGATATCTTCCGGGTGTAAGCTGGATGCTTTATGTTGAGCTATGCCTTGGTTTATCCAAGTGCACCTTCCAGTACACTTACCGTGTTACGACTTATCTCCTCTATATAATTATTGAAGCATTTAGTTAAGTTATTTCTTAAATATATTTGAGGAGAGTGACGGGCGGTGTGTGCGTGCTTCATGGCCTTATTCAACTAAGCACTCTGCTCTTAGTTTACTACTAAATCCTCCTTGGACTCTCAGGTTTCATAAGAGCTGTCGTATGATTTTCTGGGGTAGAAAATGTAGCCCATTTCTCCCAACTCATAAGCTACACCTTGACCTAACGTTTTTGCGTGGGCATTTGTGCTTACTTTACATCTCTTGTTGAGGTTTGCTGAAGATGGCGGTATATAGGCTAAGCGAGAGGTGGTAAGGTTGATCGGGGTTTATCGATTATAGAACAGGCTCCTCTAGGTGGGTATGAAGCACCGCCAAGTCCTTTGAATTTTAAGCTGTTGCTTGTAGTGTTCTGGCGAATAGTCTTGTTGTTTTGACTATTAAAGTTTAGGGCTAAGCATAGTGGGGTATCTAATCCCAGTTTGAGTCTTAGCTATTGTGTGTTCAGGTATTTTAAAGCCACTTTCGTAGTCTATTTTACATTGGCTAGGATTTTACAGTTTAGGAATAGTTTAGCTTTATTTAGTTGAGTTTTTCTAAAACACCCTTTACGCCGATGTCTATTAGCTCGGGTCAATCGTATGGCCGCGGTGGCTGGCACGAAATTGACCAACCCTATAATAGCATAGCTTAGTTAAACTTTCGTTTATTGCTAAATATCAGTCACTGCTGTTTCCCGTGGGGGTGTGGCTAGGCAAAGTGTCTTGAGCTGCATTGAGCGTGCTTGATACTCACTCCTTTTAATCATTGTGATTTGTAGGGTGTCTTCACCGGAGCGGGGATGCTTGCATGTGTAATCTTGCTAGAAGCTAGTAGAAAGGCCGGGACCAAACCTGTTTGTTTATGGGGTTTGTGGGTCCGTCTAGACATTTTCAGTGTCTTGCTTTGGGTATATTAAGCTACATAAAC